TTCTCCCTTTCCGTTTTTACTTACGAGGGTCAACAAAAAAATAGGCCTTATTATTCACATGTTCCCATTCCCTTTGGATATTTTGCTTGTGTTTAATCTTTCCCCATTCGAAATCAGAATCAGATTGGTTTATCAATAGTGTTCTGACAAAATCCCCTTTTTTTGACTCTGCACCATTGATTCCACTATTATTAGTGAGGAATAATTCCTTTGTATTTATAGAGATAGGAGACATAATTTATATGGATATAGTAAGTCTCGCTTGGGCTGCTTTAATGGTAATCTTTACATTTTCCCTTTCACTCGTAGTGTGGGGAAGAAGTGGACTCTAGAAGTACTACTAAATTGAGTTGAGGAATCAAACCGTATCACTTGTTTTATAGATCGTTCCGCAACGCGTTTTGAACTATATAAAATCAAAATATCTGAATTTCGAATTTCATTGGAGTCAAATGGAGTAATCTATGATATGAATCATACTATTTCAATCAATGGAATTGGCTCTTACCATCTTTATAGATGGATACTGAGGAAGACCGGACCCCTTTTTTTGTGTGATTGCTTTTCCTTTTTACTGTTCAAAGAACAAGTGGTTTTGTTAAGTGTATACGAGCTTTCTATGAGAAATGATATGATAGATAGTAGTTATCTAACGAGAGACTATGCAATAAAATAATAAGATCTTGCTTCGGACGAATCACATATTGGGCATTTAGCGCTTGGTTTCTAATCTTATAAAGGCGATTTCTGCTTTATCGACTTTTTTCATATCATGGTTTGGGCATTAAAAATAAGCGAGGTTTCCTCTTCTTTATTAGGAAAAGGAATTAGAATCCTAAAATAATTCTTATCTTATATTGATAGGAACAACTAGATCTAGCAAATAAATAGAATTGGGTGTTATGTCAATTCTATACAATATGTTATGTCAATTCCATACAATATATGGAATTAATAGAATATATTACATGATCAGAATTTGTAGATTGATCTTATAGAATCTATCTTGATTCTAGATTAAAACTTTATAGAATAAGAGATCGATAGTATGGTAGAAAGAAGGATTCATCTATTTCTTTCTTACCATACTATCAAATTAATAGAATACTGCCGATTAAAGTCCCCTCATTTCATTTAAGTTAAGACGCAAAATTGGAATCCTTTTCATTTGACTTCGTCAATTTTTGATAAGAACTCAGAAGGGAAGTTTTATTCAAATTCATTTGAAAATTCAAATGAATTAATCATTTTGACTAACTGTTTTTACATAAATGATAAGTAGAAAGGCGGTAGGAACTAGAATGAATAGTGCAGTAGCAATAAATGCAAGAATATTTACTTCCATAATCTCGTCGGTTTTTTTACTTCACAATAACTCGGGATTTAATCCCATAGAGATGATAAATCTTTCGTCTGTAAATTCAATGAATGAATTACCTTTCAATGATCTTGAATGGGATCAATATCATGAATAACAATATATGATCTATCAAATCAACTCGTAGTCGAGACTTGAATAGTATAACATAGGAAGTTCTTTTATCCATACCAAAAAATAATTTGGATTTCTGAACCAATTAATCCAAAATTCCTTGTATTTATTATTCGTTTCCTTGTTTTTTTCTATAACTTATCTTGCGTCTTGCTTGGATAATCCTCTGATGAAGTATTATTAGATTGCCTTTCCACTTCGATTAGTCACATAGTTACAAATCTAAACAAACAATAAACGCGAAATGGAAAACATAGGAAAGAAAAAAGAAAGACTCCTTTTTGCTTGGGAATGAAATTATGCCCCCCGACACCCTTTACTATGTTCTATGAAAGGGTGAAATGAATAGATGTATTTATTGGATATTGGATCCGCCGGGACTGGCGGGGCTCGAACCCGCAGCTTCCGCCTTGACAGGGCGGTGCTCTGACCAATTGAACTACAATCCCAGGAAAATAAGGGATCTAGCAGAAGATTTTCTTCTTTTTTAGCTTCGTATGCGGTATTTCTGAAGGACAAGGTTGGTTATACCATCTTATGGTAGATTGGTGAATTATTGGGCCGAGCTGGATTTGAACCAGCGTAGACATGTTGCCAACGAATTTACAGTCCGTCCCCATTAACCACTCGGGCATCGACCCAGGAAGAATCAATTTGAGGCTTATTGGTAATCCATGATCAACTTCCTTTCGTAGTACCCTACCCCCAGGGGAATTCGAATCCCCGCTGCCTCCGTGAAAGAGAGGTGTCCTAAACCACTAGACGATGGGGGCTAACTTGCTCAACCGCCCTCATACTATGATTATAGTATGATCAGTTTTTTGAAATTGTCAATATAATGGTATGGTATGATTAGATCTGAGGAATCTTTGCGTTTTTCAGAGAATTGTATCGAATTTTTTGATTCGTCGTTCATATTAAAGAATATTAGGGATAAAAGAATACTAGGGATAGGAGTTTTTCAGAGAATGATTGGTCCGTCAGAAAAGAAATGGGAGGGGTCAGTTC